ATCTCAATATCGTATTCGTCTAGAAGAAAAACAAAAGTTGCGTTTTCATTATGGTCTTACAGAACGACAATTACTTAAATATGTTCGTATCGCCGGTAAAGCCAAGGGGTCAACAGGTCAGGTTTTACTCCAATTACTTGAAATGCGCTTGGATAACATCCTTTTTCGATTGGGTATGGCTCCGACTATTCCTGGAGCCCGTCAATTAGTTAACCATAGACATATTTTAGTCAATGGTCGTATAGTAGATATACCAAGTTATCGCTGCAAACCCCGAGATATTATTACGGCGAGGGATGAACAAAACTCTAGAGCTCTGATTCAAAATTCTTTCGATTCATCCTCTCAGGACGAAATGCCAAAACATTTGACTCTTCAACCATTCCAATATAAAGGATTAGTCAATCAAATAATAGATAGTAAATGGGTCGGTTTGAAAATAAATGAATTGCTAGTCGTAGAATATTATTCGCGCCAGACCTAAACCTAACGAAAATAAAAAAAATCACAAGGTTTCGGACAATTTTGATCCCTTTCGTCGAAGTAAATTAACCTAAGGTTAAGATAAATAAGGGTTTGATTCGGATTTTTCTCCCATTTAGGTATCATAGAACGAGAGGTAGGTTTTCATTCCTTGTCTACTCTTTTCCTTTCAGTATTTTCCATGCCACAGCAATTAGGAATAAAAATTTTATATCAAAGAAAGGTCTAACTGTTGTGTTGGAATATAAATATAATTTTATATAGTGCTAGTTTACTCTTTTGGTTATTAAGATCAGTGAATTAGATGAAGGTACGGAAAGAGAGGGATTCGAACCCTCGGTAAACAAAAGCCTACATAGCAGTTCCAATGCTACGCCTTCAACCACTCGGCCATCTCTCCTACATAATGATTATGACCCAAAAGCCGAGTGAATAGCGAGTCGGTACTAGTAGATTTTTGGATAGGAACGACCAATCAATTCAAATTCTAACTATAAAAATAGATAAATTTTCATCAAAGTCAAAGAAATATCTTTCTTTTGAGGTTATGCGGATAAATAGAAAAAAACTGTTAGAAAGATTCTATTCATGTTTGCAAAACCAAACCAGCCTTCGCCTCTTTTTCTGTTATTTTATAACGGTACCGGAGGCAATCACTAAATTATAACGAATCAGCTGATTCATAGGTCTATTTTTGCACTTCGGTTAATGGATCTCTTTAGATCACGATTCTATTTAGACTATGATTCCATATCTTAAGAATTCTCAAATTCCTTTCCAGTCCAGTTTTATAGTTCTCTCTCAACAACAAACCCTACCCTGCAGATCTATTACAAATATTCAGAAAAATTATATATAAATAGTTGATTGTATAGTGTATACCTCCTATGCATACAAAATAAAACAGGCGGGTTTTTTCATCGTAGAATGGTTATTCGATCCTTTTTTTTTTTCTTCCTGTCAAAAAAGAACAATTTGAATAAATATAAATACAGGTCCCATATCTTTTTTCTTAATGAATCCGTTTTTATGTTATTTCGTACTGTACAATTCTTTTCTTTGTGGGATCGGTTTACCACTAGAGGTAATGAGAATAATTATAGAATGGATTGCTACCTATGCCTAGATCGCGGATAAATGGAAATTTTATTGATAAGACCTTTTCAATTATAGCCAATATCTTATTACGAATAATTCCGACAACTTCAGGAGAAAAAGAGGCATTTACCTATTACAGAGATGGTGCGATTTGATTCTTTTTTTTATTGCTCTCAATCTTACGAGAAAGACACATGATTTGGGATCGGGATAGAAATAAAAATTTTGAAAAAAAATCTACGCTTGTTGGAGGTAAAGTTTGGAAATAGAACAACTCCTTCTGTCGTGTATCCTCCATTAATGTAACCTCGGATGCTATGGTTTAATTGTCGACTCTAGTATTGAGCGAAAGGCTACACCTATAGGTTCTGTATTTACAGGTCAATCCTACTCCACCAGTACCAATAGGCCACATAGGGGAAGAAGCACTACACCTAGGAATCAACAACACAAAAACTTTGTTATAAATTATCCCGATCCTGATAAGGATCGGAACTAACAAGAATGGTCGGGACAACAAACATCCATCTCGTTTGTATTTTGGATACCTGTATAACCATCGAAGGCTGTTGAAGTGACTAATTCCTGGAAATTCTAAGGCGTTTAGAACAAATAAATTGTTGGAGTTATCATTTCTATAAAGTATCAACACGTTTGATCTTAAGAAAAGATCTCTTGCAGTAAGGTTGGCTAGAGATTTCTTGTAAAAACACTAGCCCTGCTCAGTTCATAATGATAATATTTTCATCTTTTTTTATTCGCTGTTTTATTTTCATTATGCACATAAAAGAGGAGCCGTATGAGATGAAAATCTCATGTACGGTTCTGGAACGGAGATTCTTTGAATTGAATGACGACCGTAACGGATGTCGGCTCAATCCGAAGGAAATTATGCGGAAGCTTTACAGAATTATTATGA